AATGAATTGCCTGATAAAAAGGATTACCTTGATAGGGTAAATCATAAAGATTTAATGCTTTATTCATTATTATATTTAATAGAATTAAACTATTTCTAAAAGTATCAAAAACTTTTGTGCATCATACACTAAAATATATTTAAAAAGATAAGCTAATTAAGCTATTGGGTTCATACCCCACTTATAAAGGTTATAATCCTTTTCTTTTTAATCAAAAAAATTTCTAATAATATCTTTTTAATTATATTAATTTTTGGGTCATTAATTACGATTTCTGCTAATTCTTGGCTTGGTGCTTGAATAGGATTAGAAATTAATTTACTTTCATTTATCCCCCTAATAAATGAAGGTAAAAAAAATTTAATAACATCCGAAAGAAGCCTGAAATACTTTCTAACCCAAGCTTTTGCTTCTTCAATTTTATTATTCGCTATTATTTTGATAATAATATCTTTTAATTTAAATTGAATAAATAATAATTTTTATGAATTATTAATTTTATCAACATTATTATTGAAAAATGGAGCTGCTCCCTTTCATTTTTGATTCCCTGGAGTAATAGAAGGATTAAGTTGAATTAATGGATTAATCCTTATAACTTGACAAAAAATTGCTCCTTTAATACTAATTTCTTATAATATTAATTATAATTTTTTTTTAATTGCTATTATTTTATCAATAATTATTGGAGCATTAGGAGGTCTTAATCAAACTTCATTACGTAAATTAATAGCATTTTCTTCAATTAATCATTTAGGATGAATACTAATAGCAATAATAAATAACGAATTATTATGACTGGTTTATTTTATTTTTTATTTTTTCTTATCTATATCAATTGTTTTACTTTTTAATAATTTAAAATTATTTCATTTTAATCAAATTTTTAATTTTTCAATAATAAATCCAGTAATTAAATTTTTTTTATTTCTAAATTTATTATCTTTAGGAGGATTACCTCCATTTTTAGGATTTTTACCTAAATGACTAGTAATCCAAAATTTAGTAGAAACACATCAATTATTTTTATTATTTATTTCTGTTTGTTTAACATTAATCACTTTATATTATTATTTGCGAATATCTTATAGTATTTATATATTAAATTTCAATAAAAATTCTTGAATGTTAGTTAATAACTTTAATAATAAAAATATAACTTTTATTTTAACTATAAATTTTTTTTCTATTATAGGATTAATAATTATTTCATTAATTTACCTAATTTTATAAGAAGAATTTAAGTTAATTAAACTAATAGCCTTCAAAGCTGAAAATATTTGTATTACCCTTTTAGTTCTTAAACTTTAATAATTAAAAAATTATTCCTTCAGAATTGCAGTCTAATATCATTATTGAATATAAAGTTAAATATAAATTTGATTAAAAAGAATTATTCTTATATATAAATTTACAATTTATCGCCTAAACTTCAGCCATTTAATCGCGACAATGACTATTTTCTACAAATCATAAAGATATTGGAACATTATATTTTATTTTCGGAGCTTGAGCTGGAATAATTGGAACTTCTTTAAGTTTATTAATTCGAGCAGAATTAAGTCAACCCGGTGTATTTATTGGAAATGATCAAATTTATAATGTTATTGTAACTGCTCATGCTTTTATTATAATTTTCTTTATAGTTATACCAATTATAATTGGAGGATTTGGAAATTGATTAGTTCCTTTAATATTAGGAGCCCCAGATATAGCCTTCCCTCGAATAAATAATATAAGTTTTTGAATACTACCTCCTTCATTAACACTGCTACTTTCAAGTAGTTTAGTAGAAAATGGAGCTGGGACTGGATGAACAGTGTATCCCCCTCTTTCATCTGGAACAGCTCATGCTGGAGCTTCAGTAGACTTAGCTATTTTTTCTTTACATCTAGCAGGAATTTCATCAATTTTAGGAGCAGTAAATTTTATTACAACAGTAATTAATATACGATCTTCAGGAATTACTCTTGATCGAATACCTTTATTTGTTTGATCAGTAGTAATTACTGCAGTATTATTACTTCTTTCTTTACCTGTTTTAGCTGGAGCTATTACTATATTATTAACAGATCGAAACTTAAATACTTCATTCTTTGACCCAATTGGAGGAGGAGACCCAATTTTATATCAACATTTATTTTGATTTTTTGGTCATCCAGAAGTTTATATTTTAATTCTTCCTGGATTTGGAATAATTTCTCATATTATTACTCAAGAAAGAGGTAAAAAGGAAACATTTGGAACTTTAGGAATAATTTATGCTATATTAGCTATTGGATTATTAGGATTTATTGTTTGAGCTCATCATATATTTACAGTTGGGATAGATGTTGATACACGAGCTTATTTTACATCTGCTACAATAATTATTGCTGTACCAACAGGAATTAAAATTTTCAGTTGATTAGCTACTCTTCATGGAACACAATTAAACTATACACCTGCTTTATTATGATCATTAGGATTTGTATTTTTATTTACTGTTGGAGGTTTAACAGGAGTTGTGCTAGCTAATTCTTCTATTGATATTGTACTTCATGATACATATTATGTTGTTGCTCATTTTCACTATGTATTATCTATAGGAGCTGTATTTGCTATTATAGCTGGATTTGTTCATTGATACCCCTTATTAACAGGATTAGTGATAAACCCTACATGATTAAAAATTCAATTTACTATTATATTTATTGGAGTAAATTTAACATTTTTTCCTCAACATTTCTTAGGATTAGCAGGAATACCACGACGATATTCTGACTTCCCTGATAGTTACTTAGCATGAAATATTGTTTCATCATTAGGTAGAACAATTTCATTATTTGGAATTGTATTTTTCTTATTTATTATTTGAGAAAGTATAATTTCTCAACGAACACCTTCATTCCCTATACAATTATCATCATCAATTGAATGATATCATACACTTCCCCCTGCAGAACATACATATGCAGAACTTCCATTATTATCATCTAATTTCTAATATGGCAGATTAGTGCAATGAATTTAAGCTTCATATATAAAGACTTTTATCTTTTGTTAGAATACTAATGGCAACCTGAGCAAATTTAGGATTACAAAATAGTTCTTCCCCATTAATAGAACAATTAAATTTTTTTCATGATCATACAGTTTTAATTCTAATTATAATTACAGTAATAATTACTTATGTAATAGGTATATTATTTTTTAATAAATTTACAAATCGATATTTATTACATGGACAAACTATTGAAATTATTTGAACAATTCTTCCTGCAATTATTTTAATATTTATTGCTTTCCCCTCATTACGATTACTATATTTATTAGATGAAATTAATTCTCCTTTAATTACTTTAAAGGCTATTGGACATCAATGATATTGAAGTTATGAATATTCTAATTTTATAAATTTAGAATTTGATTCATATATAATCCCAACAAATGAATTAGATCTAAATGGATTCCGATTACTAGATGTAGATAATCGAATTATTTTACCATTAAATAATCAAATTCGAATTTTAGTGACTGCAACTGATGTTCTTCATTCATGAACAGTACCTTCTTTAGGAGTAAAAATTGATGCTACTCCAGGTCGATTAAACCAAACTAATTTTCTAATTAATCAATCTGGTCTATTTTTTGGACAATGTTCTGAAATTTGTGGAGCTAATCATAGTTTTATACCTATTGTTATTGAAAGAATTCCAATAAATTATTTTATTAAATGAGTTTCTTCTCAATTAAATTCATTAGATGACTGAAAGCAAGTACTGGTCTCTTAAACCATTATATAGTAAATTAGCACTTACTTCTAATGATATAATAATAAAAAAATTAGTTTAACCCAAAACTTTAGTATGTCAAACTGAAAACATTAGATTTTCTAATATTTTTTAATTCCACAAATAGCCCCTATTAGATGATTAACTTTATTTTTAGTTTTTTCTATCACATTAGTAATTTTTAATGTTAAAAATTATTTTTGTGTTTCATATTCATCAAACCAAACAGCCCAAAATATTAATATTAAATCTTTTAAAATAAATTGAAAATGATAACAAATTTATTTTCTGTATTTGACCCTTCAACAACTATTTTTAATTTATCACTAAATTGATTAAGTACTTTTTTAGGATTATTAATTATTCCAACATCATATTGATTAATACCAAATCGATTTCAAGTTATTTGAAATAATATTTTAATTACATTACATAAGGAATTTAAAACATTATTAGGTCCTAACGGCCATAATGGAAGTACTTTAATATTTATTTCATTATTTTCTTTAATTATATTTAATAATTTTTTAGGACTATTTCCTTATATTTTTACTAGAACTAGTCATTTAACTTTAACTTTAAGTTTAGCCTTTCCATTATGATTAAGTTTTATACTGTATGGATGAATTTCTCATACACAACATATATTTGCTCATTTAGTTCCTCAAGGAACTCCTCCTGTTTTAATACCTTTTATAGTATGTATTGAAACTATTAGTAATGTAATTCGACCAGGAACATTAGCAGTTCGACTAACTGCTAATATAATTGCTGGACATTTATTAATAACATTATTAGGTAATACAGGACCAATATCAACATCTTATATTATTCTTTCATTAATTTTGGTAACTCAAATTGCTCTTTTAGTGTTAGAATCTGCTGTCGCAATTATTCAATCATATGTTTTCGCAGTTTTAAGAACTCTTTATTCTAGTGAAGTAAATTAATGTCAACACACGCAAATCACCCCTTTCATTTAGTCGATTATAGACCTTGACCTTTAACAGGAGCTATTGGAGCTATAACAACTGTTACTGGACTAGTTCAATGATTTCATCAATATGATTTAACATTATTTACTTTAGGAAATATTATTACTTTAATAACTATATATCAATGATGACGAGATATTTCTCGAGAAGGAACTTTTCAAGGATTACATACATTACCTGTTACTTTAGGATTACGATGAGGAATAATTTTATTTATTGTTTCTGAAATTTTCTTCTTTATTTCTTTTTTTTGAGCTTTTTTTCATAGTAGTCTTTCACCAACAATTGAATTAGGAATAACTTGACCCCCTGTTGGAATTATTGCTTTTAATCCCTTTCAAATTCCTCTTTTAAATACTGCTATTTTATTAGCATCAGGTGTTACTGTAACATGAGCTCATCATAGTTTAATAGAAAATAATCATACTCAAGCAACACAAAGTTTATTTTTTACTGTATTGTTAGGAATTTATTTTTCTATTCTTCAAGGGTATGAATATATTGAAGCTTCATTTACAATTGCAGATAGTGTATATGGATCAACATTTTTTATAGCAACAGGATTTCATGGACTTCATGTATTAATTGGAACATCTTTTTTATTAGTATGTTTATTACGACATATTAATTATCATTTTTCAAAAAGTCATCATTTTGGATTTGAAGCTGCAGCATGATATTGACACTTTGTTGATGTAGTTTGATTATTTTTATATATTTCAATTTACTGATGAGGTAGATAATTTATAAAGTATATATTTGTATATATGACTTCCAATCATAAGGACTAAATAATTTTAGTATAAATAATTTTAATTTTATTAATTATAAGATGTATTATTTTTATTATTACGATTGTTGTAATAATATTAGCTACTTTTTTATCAAAAAAAACCATTATTGACCGAGAAAAAAGTTCTCCCTTTGAATGTGGATTTGATCCTATAAATTATTCTCGCTTACCTTTTTCTCTTCGATTTTTTTTAATTGCTATTATTTTTTTAATTTTTGATGTAGAAATTGCTTTAATCTTACCAATAATTCTTATTATTAAATCATCAAATTTATTAAATTGATCTATTACTAGATTATTTTTTATTTTTATTTTATTAATTGGTTTATATCATGAATGAAATCAAGGAGCTTTAGAATGAAATAATTAAATATGAAGCGATATATTGCAATTAGTTTCGGCCTAATCTTAGGTGAAATTCACCCATATTTTGGGATAATAGTTAACTATAACATTTAATTTGCATTTAAAAAGTATTGATTTTATCAATTTATCTTATTAATTGAAACCAAAAAGAGGTATATTACTGTTAATAATATTATTGAATATTTATATTCCAATTAAATTAGAAATATAAATGGAATTAAACCATTAAAGATAAAAGTTAGCAGCTTTTTCTTGATCAACATATTTCTATTTATATAGTTTAATTAAAACATTACATTTTCACTGTAAAAATAAAAATTTATTTTTTATAAATATTTAAAAATTACAATAATTTCCCTAACATCTTCAGTGTCATGCTCTAAATATAAGCTATTTAAATTTAAATTAAAAATATACTCATTAAAACTAAAACAATTACTCATAATAAATAACTTAATAAATAAATTTTTAAATTATTATTTTGAAACTCTTGAATATATAAAGAATAATTTTTTAATTGATTATATAATATTTGACCCCCAAAATATTCACTTCATCCTTGATCAAAACTTTTATAACTATATAATCCTAAATTTATTGGAAACTTAATTACTCCTAATGTAGAAATAATTGGTATAAATCATATTCCTCCTGCAAATCTACTTAAACCATAATTTATTAAAGATTTATTATAAAAAAATAAAGAAATATTTCTTATTAAATAACCAGAAACACCTCCTAAAATACAAACAATTAAAGTTAATATTTTTATATCAAAAGGTAAACAAATCATATCAGGATTAAAAAATATTAATCAATTTAATATACTTCCTCCAATAATAGCTATTACTATTAAAAAAAAAATTCTAAAACTTATTGTTCATCCCTTATCATTTAATATATTTAAAGAAGTTATATTAAAATCTCCAGTTATTGAATAATATACTAATCGGAAAGAATAACATACTGTCAGGCCAGTAGAAAAAAAAAAAAGAAAAAAAGAAAAAAAGTTAATATATGACAACATAACTACTTCTAAAATTAAATCCTTTGAATAAAACCCCGCTAAAAAAGGTATACCACATAAAGCTAAATTAGCAATATTAAAACAACTACAAGTTAAAGGTATTCTTATTCTTAAACTTCCTATAAAACGGATATCTTGTGCATTTTTTGTATTATGAATAATTACTCCTGCACATATAAATAATAAAGCCTTAAATAAAGCATGAGTCAATAAATGAAAAAAAGCTAATTTATAAAATCCAATTGATAAAATACTTATTATTAATCCTAATTGACTTAAAGTTGATAAAGCAATAATTTTTTTTAAATCAAATTCAAAATTAGCTCCCAACCCTGCTATAAATATTGTTAACCCAGAAATTAATAATAAAAATTGACCTATAAAAGAATCAACTAATAAGATATTAAATCGAATTAATAAATATACTCCAGCTGTTACTAATGTAGAAGAATGGACTAAAGCAGAAACAGGAGTAGGAGCAGCTATTGCAGCGGGCAATCAAGAAGAAAAAGGAATTTGGGCACTTTTAGTTATAGCAGCTAATATAACTAAAGACCCAATAATTATTATTTCAAAACTTTTATTTATTATATCTAAATAAAAAATGTAATTTCAACTACCATAATTTAATATTCATGCAATAGCTAGTAATAAAGCTACATCCCCAATTCGATTTGATAAAGCAGTCAATATACCAGCATTATAAGATTTTACATTTTGAAAATAAATAACTAAACAATAAGAAACTAATCCCAATCCATCTCATCCTAATAAAATTCTAATTAAATTTGGTCTAATAATTAATATTATTATTGATAAAACAAATATTAATACTAATAAAATAAATCGATTAACATTAAAATCTTCTGCTATATATTGATTACTATAAAAAATTACTAATGAAGAAATTAATAAAACAAATGACATAAATATTAAACTCATTCAATCAAATAAAAAAGTTATTACAATAGATATACTATGTAATGAAACAATTTCCCATTCAATAAAATAAATTAAATCATTAAATAAAAATTTTAAACTAAAAAAAAATAAAGAAATGCTAATAAAAATTAAAATATAAAAACTATTTTTACAATAATTAACTAAGTTATTCACGATCTAAAATGAAAAATTTCATATCATTGACACCACAAATCAATATTTTTATTAAACTATTTAAATTAAATTCATAACATACAAAAGTTTCTCTTTATAATTAATAAATTTAAAGGTAATCAATGTAATATTAATAATAAATATTCTCGACTTACACCAGAAGAAAAAAAATATGTCCCCGAATAAACCTTTCCATGTTGACTATAAGCAAATAAATATAAAGTATAAGCTGCTCTAAAAAAAGATAATAAAGCTAATCTAATTATAGTTAATCAAGATCAACTAACAATTCTATTTAATAAAGAAATTTCTCCTAATAAATTTAAAGTAGGAGGAGCAGCTATATTCCCCGAACATAATAAAAATCATCATAAAGCTATTCTTGGTATAAAATTTAATATCCCCTTATTAATTAATAAACTTCGTCTTCCTATCCGTTCATAAGAAATATTAGCTAAACAAAATAAACCTGAAGAACATAATCCATGAGCTAATATTAAAGTATAAGAACCGCTTAATCCTCAATAAGTTATTGTTAATAATCCTCTTAAAACAATACCTATATGAGCAACAGAAGAATAAGCAATTAAAGCCTTTAAATCTATTTGACGTAAACAAATCAAACTAACTAACACTCCACCAATTAAACTAATTCTAATTCAAATATAATTAAATTTTATACCTATAATTTGTAATAAAGAAAACACTCGTAATAAACCATATCCCCCTAATTTTAATAAAATACCAGCTAAAATTATTGATCCTGAAACAGGGGCTTCTACATGAGCCTTAGGCAATCATAAATGAACTAAAAATATAGGTATTTTTACTAAAAAAGCAAATACTATACATAAATATAAAAATTCTAAATTATATAATTTACAATAATTTAAAAGAATAATATTTATAGTAAAATCATTATTTTTAATATAAAAAATTCCAATTAATAGAGGTAAAGAAGCTAATAAAGTATAAAATAATAAATAAACTCCAGCTTGTAAACGCTCAGGTTGATATCCTCAACCTAAAATTAAAAATAAAGTAGGAATCAATCTACTTTCAAAAAATAAATAAAATATAAATAAACTTATTGAACTAAAAGTCAAAATTAATATTAATAATAAAAATAAAATTATAAATAAAAATAAATTTGTATAATTATTTGATCGTACAACTCTTTCTCTTGCTATTAATATTAAAGCACAAATTCAAAAACTTAATAAAATTAATCCATAAGAAACTATATCTATTCCAAAATAATATGAAATATTACAAAAATAATATATTGAACTAATTTTAATTATAAATAAAAAAGCCCCTAAAAAAAGTAAATTTTGAACCATTCAATAAATATTTTTATAAAATATAAAAACATTTATAAATAAAATTATAAAAATAAACTTTAACATTGTAAAATAGAAAAACTTTGAAAATAATCATTACCATGAGTACGAATTATAGATACCAAAATTGATAAACCTAAAACTCCTTCACATACACAAAAAGTTAAAAAAAACATTCTAAAGTACCCTTCATAATTTATAAAATTTAATATAAAAAATAATAATATAAATAATATTAAAACTATAAACTCTAAACTTAATAAAGTACATAATAAATGCTTTCGAGTTGAAATAAAAACAATACATCCAAATATAAATATAGTAATTATAAAATAATATAATAAAAAATTTGACATTAATTGTTTTAATAGTTTAACAAAAACATTAGTCTTGTAAACTAAAAATAAAAATTATTTTTTTTAAAACTTCAAGAAAAAAGAAATCTCTTTGTCACTAACTCCCAAAGTTAATATTTTAAATAAACTATTTCTTGATATTATAATAATTATATTCTTATGTTTTATTACTAGTTTTATTTTTATACAAATAAAACACCCCTTAGCTATAGGATTAATATTATTAATTCAAACTTTTTTAACATGTTTAATAACAGGAATTTATGCAAAAACTTTTTGATTTTCTTATGTTTTATTTTTAATTTTTATAGGAGGAATATTAGTTTTATTTATTTATGTTACTTCTCTATCTTCAAATGAAATATTTTCTATATCATTTAAATTAACTTTTATTTCAATTATAATAATTTCTCTATTTATTATAATTTCATATTTTTTTGATAATTCTATAATAGAAAATTTTATTAAAAATAATGATAGAATTCAATTATTTAATCAAAATAATTTATTTTATGAAAATTTTTTATCTTTAAATAAAATATATAATTTTCCAACTAATTTAATTACTTTATTATTAATTAATTATTTATTTTTAACTTTATTAGTAACTGTAAAAATTACTAAAAAAAATTATGGGCCACTTCGACCTATAAATTAATGAATAAACCATTACGAAAAAGACACCCTTTAATTAGAATTGCCAACAATGCTTTAGTAGATTTACCAGCTCCATCAAATATTTCAGCTTGATGAAATTTTGGATCATTACTTGGACTTTGTCTAGTGATCCAAATTCTTACAGGTTTATTTTTAGCTATACACTATACAGCAGATATTGAAACAGCTTTTAATAGTGTTAATCATATTTACCGAGATGTTAATAACGGTTGATTTTTACGAATTTGTCATGCTAATGGAGCATCATTCTTTTTTGCTTGCTTATTTACTCATGTAGGACGAGGAGTTTACTATAATTCTTATTTATATGTACCAACATGAATAATTGGAGTAATTATTTTATTTATAGTAATAGCAACAGGGTTTTTAGGATATGTCCTTCCATGAGGACAAATATCATTCTGAGGAGCTACAGTTATTACAAATTTATTATCTGCAGTTCCTTATTTAGGAACTGATTTAGTACAATGAATTTGAGGAGGATTTGCTGTAGATAATGCAACATTAACTCGATTTTTTACTTTTCATTTTGTTTTACCATTTATTATTGCTGCTTTAACAATAATTCATTTATTATTTTTACATCAAACAGGATCTAATAATCCATTAGGATTAAATAGAAATGTAGATAAAATTCCCTTTCATCCATATTTCATTTATAAGGATGTTGTAGGATTTATTATTTTTATTTGAATTTTAATTGGATTTATTTGAAAATTTAACTATTTATTAATAGATCCTGAAAATTTCATTCCTGCTAACCCATTAGTTACACCTGTTCATATTCAACCAGAATGATATTTTTTATTTGCTTATGCTATTCTTCGATCAATTCCTAATAAGCTAGGAGGAGTAATTGCCTTAGTTTTATCTATTGCAATTTTAATAATTCTTCCTTTTACTCACACAAGTAAATTTCGAGGATTACAATTTTATCCTTTAAATCAAATTTTATTTTGAAATATAGTAATTGTTGCATCATTATTAACATGAATTGGAGCCCGACCAGTAGAAGACCCTTATGTATTAACAGGTCAAATTTTAACTGTTTTATACTTTTCTTATTTTTTAATTAATCCTCTATTATCTAAATATTGAGATAAATTATTAAATTAATTAATAAGCTTTTATAGTGTATGTCTTGAAAACATAAGAAAGAAGTAAAGTCTTCTATTAATTTAATACTAAAAAAAGTTCATTAAAATAATAAAGATAATACAACCAACTTTACTCCAATAAAAAAAAATAAATAATTTAAAGATATTGGTAAAAAACTTTTTCAAGCTAAATATATTAATTTATCATATCGAAATCGAGGTAATGTACCTCGTACTCAAATAAATAAAAAAGAAATTATTGTTAACTTAAAAAAAAATAATAATCTATAAATATCACTTCCTAAAAATATTACACTAAATAATATACTTATAAATAAAATACTTGAATATTCAGCTAAAAAAATTAAAGCAAACCCCCCACTTCTATATTCAACATTAAACCCTGAAACTAATTCTGATTCACCTTCAGCAAAATCAAAAGGAGTACGATTAGTTTCAGCTAAACAAGAAGCAAATCAAACTAATCCTAAAGGAAAACAAAATAAAATAAACCAAGTATACTTTTGAAATAAATAAAAATTTAAAAAATTATAATCTCCAATTAAAAAAATAAAACTTAATAAAATTAATGCTAAACTTACTTCATAAGAAATTGTTTGAGCAACTGCTCGTAATCCTCCTAATAAAGCATAATTTGAATTTGAAGATCATCCAGCAACTATTACAGTATAAACCCCTAAGCTAGTAATACATAAAAAAAATAATACTCCTAAATTAAAAGAATATAATTTAATTAAATAAGGAATACATATTCAAATTAATAAAGATAAAAATAAAGAAAAAATAGGAGAAAAATAATAAAAAATATAATTAGATAATAAAGGATAAGTTTGTTCCTTAGTAAATAATTTCACAGCATCTCTAAAAGGTTGTAATAACCCTATAAATCCTACTTTATTAGGACCTTTACGAATTTGAATATAACCTAAAACTTTTCGTTCCAAAAGAGTTAAAAAAGCAACTCCTACTATAACACAAATTACTAATAATAAACTTCCAATTAATGATAATAATAAATCTATATAAAACAATACTATTTATAATTATTAAATTATATTTATAAATTCTAAATTTATTGCACTAATCTGCCAAAATAGTTATCTAATATTAATATTAATCATATTATTAAAATCTATATTTTTTATATTAGGTCCTTTCGTACTATAATATAATAATTAATTAAGGATAGAAACCAACCTGGCTTACGCCGGTTTGAACTCAGATCATGTAAGAATTCAAAGGTCGAACAGACCTAAACTTTAAACTTCTACACCTAAAAATAACTCTTAATCCAACATCGAGGTCGCAATCTTTTTTGTCGATATGAACTCTAAAAAAAAATTACGCTGTTATCCCTAAGGTAACTTAAATTTTTAATCAATAAAACTGGATCATTTATTCATATATTTATGTTAATAAATTTTAAAAGTTTTTTAAATTTTAATATCACCCCAATAAAATTTTTTATTAAATTATAAATTTTAAAATTCTTTTTAATTTATAAATAACAAAAATAAAGATCTATAGGGTCTTCTCGTCCTTTAATTTTATTTTAACTTTTTAATTAAAAAATAAAATTCTATATAATTTTAAAAAAGACAGTATATATCTCATTCAACCATTCATACAAGCCTCCAATTAAAAGACTAGTGATTATGCTACCTTCGCACAGTCAAAATACTGCGGCCCTTTAATTTATATCAGTGGGCAGGTTAGACTTTAAATTTAATTCAAAAAGACATGTTTTTGATAAACAGGTGAATATATATTTTGCCGAATTCCTTATTTAAACCTTTCATAAATAATTATTTATAAAAATTTTATATACTAATTTTATCATAATTTATAAATTTTTATTATTAAAATTTATATTTTAATAAATAATTTAATTTTATATTAAATAATTAAATTTTTAAAATAAATTATAACAAATTTATTAATAATAGCTATTTTTAAGCTTATATTTATTAAATAATTAATTTAAAATTTAAAAATTTATTTTAAAGCTAATCCCTTAAAATATTAATCTTATAAATTAAATTATTTATATTAATTAACTAATTTATATTTATAAGTCTAAATTAAATTTATTTCTTAAAAAACTAGATATATTTTAAAACGATTAACATTTCATTTCTAATTATATATTAAAAATAATTATTCCACAGTAACTTTTATATATAATTAAATCTTTAAAATTCGAGAAAAATTAATATAATAATTTTTTATTTAATAAACCCTGATACACAAGGTACAATAAATTAAATTTTCTTTTAAAATAAAAATTTTTCAAATTATTTCAATTTTCTTTTACAATACAAATGAACTATAATTAAAATTATTTTTTCTTTATAAAATACTAAAACTTAAAATTTTAAAATTATTTTTATTAAATAAATTAAATAAACAAATAAAATTAATAAATAAAATCTAATCAATTTAAATTGATTTGCACAAATTTCTTTTCAATGTAAATGAAATACTTTACTAATTAAGCTTTAAATTGTCTTTCTAGATACACTTTCCAGTACATCTACTATGTTACAACTTATCTTATTTTAAAAATAAGAACGATGGGCGATATGTGCATATTTTAGAGCTAAAATCATATAAATAATCTATTTTATATTACTTTCAAATCCACTTTCAAATCTTTATTTCAAAAAATTATCCATATTAAATAAATTTATTGTAATCCATCTCTACTTAAACATAAACTGCACCTTGACCTGACATATTATTTTATTAAATATTAAGAAAATTTTATCTTATAATATATTCTGATGACGGCGATATACAAATTAAACAAATTTAAGTAAGGTTCAATGTGGACTATCAATTACAGGACAGATTCCTCTGAATAGACTAAAATACCGCCAAATTTTTTAAATTTTAAGAATATAACTAATACTACTTTAGTATGCTCATATTTATTTTTAATAATAGGGTATCTAATCCTAGTTTATTATAAAAAGTTTATAGCTTAAATTATTTTTTAAATTAATAATAAATAAATTTAAAAATTTCACCTAATAAATTTATATTTATATTAAAGTTTGATTAATTTAACTAATACTAAAAATTTTTATTTGTATTATTTGTATAACCGCGGTAGCTGGCACAAATTTTACCAATACTATATATTATTACTAATACAAAATTTCTTTTTTATATTAATATTGATCACTGCGAATAAATAAACTAAATAATTTTTTAAAAATTAAATAAATTCACAAAAAAATTTACATGTAAAATAAAATAATAATAAAAATATTAACCAAAATAAAATAATATATTTTATAATATAATAAATATTAATAATTAATTTAAAATTTAAATAAAATAATTTGTAAATAAATAAATAAATATCTAATAAAATAAAACTATAAAATATTAAATGTTAATAAAAAATAGTGTAATACTCCCCGCAACTCAAAAAAAAACCCCTAATTTTTTTTTGTATATAATATTTATAAATATAATCCCCATTTTATTATTTATAATATTATTATATATTTAATTATTTAATATATTTATAATTATTTAATAAATAAAAATTATCAATTATTTATATATATATACTAATATTATTTTAAATTTAAATTATTTTTTAAACAATAATATTTAGTAGACCCTATTCTTTTTTTTTTTTTTTTTTATTATATAAAATTTTATTTTTTATATATTTATTTATCTATATATATATATATATTATAAATTTTTATATATATACCTTATTTATATATAACTATCAGTATTTTATAGTAAATATTAATATACTAATAATTTTTTTTTTAAGTTACACTTAAGACCCTTAGGCTTATAGATACCTCACTATTGTTTATATTAGTTCCTTAATTAATCTTTTTTTTTCATTTATAGTTAATATTATATATTTATATATATATAGATATATTACTAAATTTATATATTAATAAATGTTTATATATTATATAAATATTTATATTATAACGGTTTTTTTTTTGGACCATTCTTTTTAAAATGACATAAAAAAAA